TTAGAAATGGAGAGCAATTCGAATAAATGACCTTAAATCTTTGTGTACTGACCCCTAATCGAACCGTTTGGAATTCAAAAGTGAACGAAATCATTTTATCTACTAATAGTGGTCAAATTGGCGTATTACCAAATCACGCCTCTGTTGCTACAGCCGTCGATATAGGTATTTTGAAAATACGTCTTGACGGCCAATGGTTAACGATGGCTTTGATGGGAGGTTTTGCTAGAATAGGGAATAATGAGATCACTGTTTTAGTAAATGATGCGGAGAAAGGTAGTGACATCGATTCACAAGAAGCCCGGCAAACTCTTGAAATAGCAGAAGCTAATTTAAGAAAAGCTGAAGGAAAGAGACAAAAAATTGAGGCAAATCTAGCTCTCCGACGAGCTAGGACACGAGTCGAGACGATCAATGAGATTTCGGAACTAGTTGGTGTGTCCGAATAATCAAAAGAGGTTTGGTCTATTTTTTTATTTGATTTGATTTGATTGTATTCACTCGACAGAATTAAATCAGGCGTAATTCTATTTTGATCCAACAAAAAAAAAGAAATAGAAAAGATACAAAATAAATATCAATAAAAGCAAATGGATATAAAAACTTATTAGAGACCGGAGTCGGTGGGATCTAATAAGTTCTACCTACTATTGGATTTGAACCAATGACTCCCGCCGTATGAAAGCAATACTCTAACCACTGAGTTAAGTAGGCCGTTTATCATCACAAAGAAAACCAAATGGGACCCATCCCATCGATGGATTATAAATATAATATTACTTATAAGCAATAACGCGCAAACAGATCAAAGAACTATGATCTTGGATCGTGGAATATTCATCTTGACAAGAAATTATCTACATAATAAAATAGGTATTACAAGCACTAAGGGCTATAGCTCAGTTAGGTAGAGCACCTCGTTTACACGCGCGCCAATGTTTTTCAGGGGGGTCCATCATGCAATCAAAAGAATTTATCTTATTGAGAAATCGATGTCTTACTCCATAACTTTGAGGGAACAAGAGAACAATAGCCTGACAAGGGGTTCAGTCTTGTCCCTTTTAGGTGCCAAACAGGCCCCATCGTTGATTTGAGATATTGATAAGGTAAATGTCTATTCAATGCTAGGCATAATGAGTACAAGGACCTCAAAAAAAGATCTTTTCGCCCTATGAACTTTAAGGTGTATGAAGTTTCATATTTCATTTTTAAGCAGAGCGATAGAGACTCCATCTAACTTAGGTTAATCTAGGCCAGAGGCAGACCTACGTCAAGATACCCCCTTTGAAACACTTTGGTAGTGTTCCTGGATCAGAATTAAAATAATGACTCAGAGCACATGGAGCCATCTCCTATTTTTCTATCAAAAAAAATATGGCGGACTAACTGATAGAAATATCAGTTAATGAAAGAGCCCAATGCACAAAAAATTGCATGTTGGGTCTTTGAAACAGTTCAGATCATTTTGATAATAAAAAGTTTGATATGTTTTACCGAGAAAGTCTACGGTTCGAGTCCGTATAGCCCTAGAGCCCTAAAAAAGTAAAATAAAAAAAAATTGTATAATTTTAATTTACCCATTCTAGTTTGTTGCTTGTAACCGACCAGTTTTTTCATCAAAAAAAGTATTACTAAATTCTTGCTATAAGCCCGGTCACGAGTATCTTTTAAAGCCGAACATAAAAATGAAAGCAAAAACACATTTCAATTCATTTTAATGGGCTCAATGGATATTTATCCAATCGTATGGCTAAACAAACTTATTTGCTTCATGAATCTTCGGAGTTGAATTCCATATTAATTTTCCTCCTTTTCTGTCCACAATCAGAAAGTTAGTGATACTCTCCCTCTAGTATAGGAATGACCTGCTTTCTTTGTGTACAAGCTAAAGTTTTAAAAATAACTATATTTGGTAAGTTTCATTGTAAACATTGTCAAAAACGTCAACTAGGCTTTTGTCTTTGTATACCTTCCCGAAACCTAGCAAACCACATCACAAAAGGGGGGGGTAGTATTCTCTTTCTGTATTCACTTTCACTATTCAATCAATAGAAACTCCTCAGCCTGGATATTAAGAAAAGGAATATACCAACACCGATCTATTCTAAACCTTGAGATGAGATGGAAATTTATAGAAATTATCTTACATCTGACTACTTGTTCTATTCGAACTCTCTAAGAAAAGAGGAAAACCCTCCTCTATTCATACAAGAATAGAAATATATAAAGATACTCAAAATGGATTTCAATTTATAATAATTAGAATATATTCATTTATATAAAATATATATATAATAAATTCCTTTTTCTTTCGAGAGTTCGAGAGAATCCTAGGTAAGATGAAAACGAGAGAATTTGTATAATTTGTATAATAACAATAGTTAGTTATACTAACTATAACTAACTCAAATTGAAATACGTGTAATGGAAATAGGATTTCAGTCGATGAATATTGAAAGGAGACATGTCCTGCAGTAAACAAAGGAAACTAGAATATAAA